GTTAATAGACGGTATTCAAATAAAAATATTATTTCCTTTCCATTTGAAACCCTGGCACAGATCTAAACTAGCCTCCCCTTATCTAATAAAAAAGAAATATAAAAAAAACGATGATTTTTGTTTTTTAACAGTTTTGGGAATGGAAGCTGAACTACCTTTTGGTTCTCCACGAAAAAGATCTTCGTTTTTTGACTCCATTTTTAAAGAACTAAGAAAAAAAATTCTGAAATGGAAAACAAATTGTTTTCTAGTTCTAATAGAAAGAACAAATTTTGTTCTAATAATCTCAAAAGAAATAAAGACATGTATTATAAAAAACATTATCTTTATACAAAAAAGAATAAAAGAACTATTTAAAATAAATCCAACTCTATTTTTGGGGTTGAAAGAAGTATCTGGATCGAATGAAACTAAAAAAGACAAAGATTCGAGAATCAATAATAATATGATTTATGAATCGTCCAGTCAAATGAAATCTCTCGATTGGACAAATTATTCACTGACCGAAAAAAAAATAAAAGATCTAACTGATAGAACAAATCGAATCAGAACTCAAATAGGAAAAATGCTAAAAGACAAGAAAAACAAAAAAGGTAATGATGCTGAAAGATTTGAATCTCCAAAAATTTTTGGGCCAATGTTTAGAAGAAGAAATATTCGATTAATCCGTAAATCCATTTTTTTTTTTAAATTTTTCTTTGAAAAGATATATATATATATCTTCTTATTTATTAATAATATTCTTCAGATTAATACACCACCTTTTCTTGAATCAAAGAAAAAATATATGGGTAAATGCATTTCCAATATTAAAGCCAATCAAGAAGGTATTGATAAAACAAATCAAAATACAATTAACTTTAGAAAGTCCCTTTCTAATCTTAGTAGGAATTCAAAGAACTTATCCTCTTTGTCACAAGCATATGTCGTTTACAAATTATCACAAATCCAAGTTAATAACTTAGATAAGTTACGATTTGTCCTTCAATATAATGGAACATCCCTTTTTCTTACAAACGAAATAAAAGAGTATTTTGGAGACCAAGGAATATTGCATTCCGAATTCCAAAATAAAAAAATTCCAAATTTTGGAATAAATCAATGGAAAACACGGTTAAGGGGTCATTATCAATATAATTTATCTAAGATTAGATGGTCTAAATTAGTGCCAGGAAAATGGCGAAATAGAGTTAATCAAGGTTGGATGGCCCAAAATAAAGATTTAAACAAACGGGATTCTTATGAAAAAGACCAAGTAATTTATTATAAAAACGAAAATTATTATAAATTACCAAATAAAAAAGACTATGGATATGATCTTTTATCATATCAATCTATATCTTATGAAAATAGGAAGAACTCACCTATTTATGTATCACCATTAAAAGTAAACAATAACCAAGGGATTTCTTGTAATTACAACACACGAAAATACAAATTATTTGATGGAATGGGAGATATTCTTAGCAAGAATTATCTCGGAAAAAATGGTATGGATAAAAATCCGGATAGAAAATATGGGGATTGGAAAATGATCCATTTTTGTCTTAGAAATACGGTCGATATTGAGACCTGGATCAATACCAACAGTCATAAAAAGACTAAGACTATTAATGAAAAAAAAATAGAGAAGAAAGGTCTGATGATTCATCAACAAATAAAGCCTTCCAATAAAAAAAGGTTTGATTGGATGGGAATGAATGAAGAAATACGAAATCGTCCCATATCGAATCTTAAACTTTGGTTCTTTCCCGAATTTGCACTCCTTTATAATTCATATAAAATGAAACCCTGGTTCATACCCATCAAATTACTTCTTTTAAATTTAAATGGAGATGTCAATATTCGTGCAACTAAAAATATCAATGAAAATAAAAAAAAGGATCTTTCATCGAATAAAACAAACTATCTTGAATTCGAAAATAGAAAGAAAAAAGAATCTCCAACTCAAGAGAATCCTAGATCAGATGCACAAAACCAAAGGAATCGCGGATCAGTTCAAGAAAAGGATCTTGAAGAAAATTATGGGGTGGGATCAGATATAAAAAACCGCAGAAAGAAAAAAGAATACCAAAGCAATACAGAAGCGGAACTCCATTTATTTCTTAAAAGATATTTGCTTTTTCAATTGAGATGGGGTGATTCTTTAAATCAAAGAATGCTCAATAATATCAAAGTATATTGTTTCCTCCTTAGATTGCTAAACCCAAGAGAAATTGCTATATCCTCTATTCAACGGGGAGAAATGAGTCTGGATATAATGCTGATTCAGAAAGATTTAACTCTTACAGAATTAATGAGAAAGAGTATATTTACTATTGAACCGGTACGTCTGTCTATTACAAGGGATGGAAAATTTCTTATGTATCAAACCATAAGTATTTCATTCGTTCAGAAGAGTAAGGACAAAGCTAATCAAGGAAACCAAGAAAAAAGATATGTTGATAAACCCATCGCAAGACATCAAAAAATAACCGAAAATCAAAACAAAAATAATTATGTTTTGCCCGTTCCTGAAAATATTTTATCACTTAGACGTCGTAGAGAGTTTAGAATTCTAATTTGTTTGGATTCCCGAAATAGGAACGGTCGCGATAGAAATCCAGCATTTTGTGATGGGAAAAATGTAAAAAACTGCGATAAATTTTTGGATAAAAGCACAAATATTGAGATAGAGAAAAATAAATTAATAAAATTAAAATTATTTCTTTGGCCGACTTATCAATTAGAAGATTTAGCTTGTATAAATCGCTATTGGTTTGATACCACTAATGGGAGCCATTTCAATATGGTAAGGATACATATGTATCTACAATGAGGGAGGGTGATAGATTTTATCTATGTATCCTGTAGCATATCTGATATATGAAAGCAACCGCATATACACACATATACACATGTGCGGATCTTACATTTCATTCTTATACATGATACTAATTCAATGACGTTGACGTATCAATTAGATTAGATCTATCAATAACTCAACGGAATCCTTTTATTTTATTTTTATTATTTCAATTTTCAGCTCAAAAACTTGTTCTCTTTTATACGTGCCGTCCTTTTCTTTTATATTTCTATACGACTTAAATTGAAAATGAGATTAATCATTAACTCGTTTTATTTGATAAAAAAACGATTTAATAAGATTAGGAGTCCATAATTTTATTAAGTATACCCGATTAAAGTGGTTGACATTATTATAATTTTTTATTTCTGATCGGTAAAATTTAGATCTTTAAACAAGAAAATAAAAAAGGGGGAGAATTTTTTGTTTTATGGTAAAAAATGCATTCAGTTCAGTTTTTTTGCAAGAAGAAAAAGAAAAAAACCAAGGGTCTGTTGAATTTCAAGTCTTCAGTTTCACCAATAAGATACGAAGACTTACTTCACATTTAGAATTGCACAGAAAAGACTATTTATCTCAGCGAGGTCTACGTAAAATTCTGGGAAAACGTCAACGATTACTGGCTTATTTGTCAAAGAAAAATAGAGTACGTTATAAAGAATTAATTAGTCGGTTGGATATTCGGGAACTAAAAACTCACTAATTTGAAGAACCTTAATTATTTGATTTATTATATCTTGAATTTTTATAAATTTCTTTTTGTTTTCAGTAATTCATGGAAGAATGAATCGGGGAAAAACCTATGAATGTACCAGCTACCAGAAAAGACCTCATGATAGTAAATATGGGTCCTCATCACCCATCCATGCATGGGGTTCTTCGTCTCATCATTACTCTAGATGGTGAAGATGTTATTGACTGTGAACCAATATTGGGTTATTTACACAGAGGAATGGAAAAAATTGGGGAAAACCGAACAATTATACAGTATCTGCCTTATGTAACACGTTGGGATTATTTAGCTACTATGTTCACAGAAGCAATAACCGTAAATGCACCAGAGCAATTAGGAAATATTCAAGTACCGAAGAGAGCCAGCTATATCAGAGTAATTATGTTGGAGTTGAGTCGCATAGCTTCTCATTTATTATGGCTTGGTCCCTTTATGGCAGATATTGGTGCACAAACCCCTTTCTTCTATATTTTTAAAGAAAGAGAATTAGTATATGATTTATTCGAAGCTGCCACTGGTATGAGAATGATGCATAATTATTTTCGTATCGGAGGAGTAGCTGTTGATCTACCTCATGGCTGGATAGATAAATGTTTGGATTTCTGTGATTATTTTTTAATAGGGATTTCCGAATATCAAAAACTTATTACACGAAATCCTATTTTTTTAGAACGAATTGAGGGAGTGGGCATTATTAATGGAGAGGAAGCAATAAATTGGGGTTTATCAGGACCAATGCTACGAGCTTCCGGAATACAATGGGATCTTCGTAAAATTGATCATTATGAATGTTATGACGAATTTGATTGGGAAATTAAATGGCAAAAAGAAGGAGATTCATTAGCTCGTTATTTAGTACGAATCAGTGAAATGACGGAATCTATAAAAATTATTCAACAAGCTCTGGAAGGAATTCCAGGGGGGCCATATGAGAATTTTGAAATCCGATGCTTTGATAGAGTAAGCGATCCTGAATGGAATGATTTTGAATATAGATTCATTAGTAAAAAACCTTCGCCCACTTTTGAATTATCAAAACAGGAACTTTATGTGAGAGTCGAAGCACCAAAGGGCGAGTTAGGAATTTTTTTGATAGGAGATCAGAGTGTTTTTCCTTGGCGATGGAAAATCCGACCACCCGGTTTTATCAATTTGCAAATTCTTCCTCAGTTAGTTAAAAGAATGAAATTGGCTGATATTATGACGATACTAGGTAGTATAGATATCATTATGGGAGAAGTTGATCGTTGAAATGATAATTGATACAACAGAAGTAGAAGATATCAATTCGTTTTCAAAATTGGAATCCTTAAAGGAGGTCTATGGGATTATATGGATGCTTATCCCTATCTTGACTCTTGTATTGGGAATTACAATAAGTGTACTAGTAATTGTATGGTTAGAAAGAGAAATATCCGCAGGGATACAACAACGTATTGGACCTGAATACACCGGCCCTTTTGGAATTCTCCAAGCGCTAGCAGATGGGACAAAACTACTTTTAAAAGAAAATATTATTCCATCTAGAGGAGATACCAGTTTATTCAGTATCGGACCATCCATAGCGGTCATATCAATTCTACTAAGTTATTCAGTAATTCCTTTTGGCTATCACCTTGTGCTAGCCGATCTCAATATCGGTGTTTTTTTATGGATCGCTATTTCAAGTATTGCTCCCATTGGGCTACTTATGTCAGGATATGGATCAAATAATAAATATTCTTTTTTGGGTGGTTTACGAGCTGCTGCTCAATCGATTAGTTATGAAATACCATTAACTCTATGTGTATTATCAATATCTCTACGTGTGATTCGTTGAGACATAAACTTTTCCTATTTCTTTTTACTTTATTTCTAGGAAAGGTTTGAATAGATATCTTCATTTATTTGTTTATCATTTGGGTTGACGAACTAAATCAGATAGTTATATGAGTGAAAGAAAACAGCTTAGAAGTTCGCAGTAAAAAGATCGAGTCTCATTTCCTATGTACCAGGCAAAAATAAATATAAGCAGTAAAGACTGTTTACCCCAAGATTGGTTGATTGGACATCATATCATAGCTTGAAGCGGGTTAAAAAGATCAACTATATGGAGTTTTCACTATCGTTTATATTTATATGTATTTACATACATGTATTACCATAACAGGTCATTCCGCAAAAATAAGTGGATGGTTAGAAACACCAAAATTACACAAAGGATTAGTAATAGAGATTATGTAAATTATCCAAAGGGGCATTTCCACATAAAAGGAATACTAATTGGGGCTTTAAGTTGGTAGAAATGATCAGGTAGTACTCCCCATAATTCCGATCCAGAGTATGCTCCTATCCACCAATTAAAGAAATGACTATTAGGAACGAAATAATCCTTTACTTTTTTCAATACCCTTTTGAGAAAGACGAGTAGGAACGAAAAAAACGAATGAAATAAAAAAAGAGAGATCTTTTTATTTTTTCTATATAGAGAGATAGAATTCTTCTCATGATTGATGAACTAATGTAATGTCTAATTCTTTTTCGTAATCGAAAACTATGGGTTGAAATATCTATGGATATTTACACAAGGAGTATTTTATTTAAGGATTTCGTTATTACTAAAAAAAAAAAAATTCTTATTAAATAAAGTGATAAAATAAAGGATAAGATCAATTCAGAAGTACTTAATTAGTATTATAATAGACAGAATTCCATTGGTCTAATTCGGGACCTTTCAATATATTTTTACTCTATCTAGAACATATGAAGATAAAGAATGCTGATCCGGTCCTTAGATTTATTTGTGGTTCTCGAGGAGCCGTATGAGGTGAAAATCTCACGTACGGTTCTGTAATAGCGATGGGAACAGTGATGTTATCATCGACTATGATTATCTAACAGTTCAAGTACAGTTGATATAATTGAGGCACAGTCAAAATATGGTTTTTGGGGGTGGAATTTGTGGCGTCAACCTATAGGGTTTATCATTTTTCTAATTTCCTCTCTAGCAGAATGTGAGAGATTACCTTTTGATTTACCAGAAGCAGAGGAAGAGTTAGTAGCAGGTTATCAAACCGAATATTCAGGTATAAAATTTGGTTTATTTTATGTTGCTTCCTATTTAAATCTACTAGTTTCTTCATTCTTTGTAACAGTTCTTTATTTCGGTGGGTGGAATCTATCTATTCCGTACATATTTATTCCTAAACTTTTTGAAATAAATAAAGCGAGTGGAGTTTTTGGAACGATACTTGGTCTTTTTATTACATTAGTGAAAACATATTTGTTTTTGTTCATTCCTATAACAACAAGATGGACTTTACCTAGGCTAAGAATGGACCAATTATTAAATCTTGGATGGAAATTCCTTTTACCTATTTCTCTAGGTAATCTATTATTAACAACTTCTTCCCAACTCCTTTCCCTGTAAATAAACTATTTTGGATTCGCTACTTATATCAAACAAGAGAAAGAAAAAAAATTACTCAGAGATATTCATGATATGTTCCCTATGGTAACCGGGTTCATGAATTATGGTCAACAAACAGTACGAGCTGCAAGGTACATTGGTCAAAGTTTCATGATTACTTTATCCCACACAAATCGTTTACCTGTAACTATTCAATATCCTTATGAAAAATTGATCACATCGGAGCGTTTCCGCGGTCGAATTCACTTTGAATTTGATAAATGCATTGCTTGTGAAGTATGTGTTCGTGTATGTCCTATAGATTTACCTGTTGTTGATTGGAAATTGGAAACGGATATTCGAAAGAAACAATTGCTTAATTATAGTATCGATTTCGGAATCTGTATCTTTTGTGGTAATTGTGTTGAGTATTGCCCAACAAATTGTTTATCAATGACCGAAGAATATGAGCTTTCAACTTATGATCGTCACGAATTGAATTATAATCAAATAGCTTTGGGTCGTTTACCAATC